ATATCTCTCTGTGGCACCGGTATTAAGTACTCTATGGTTCGGGTCTTTAGCAGGCCTATTGATCGAGATTAATCGTTTTTTTCCGGATGCGTTGACATTCCCATTTTTTTCATTCTAGTTATTTGCACGGGAAGGAATGAAGAAGATTAGAGATACAATAAAACATCTATGTGACTAATCCCTCTCCCCGTCTTTTCTCTTTTTTCCCTTTTTTATAATCAAAATAAAATAAGGGAGGAAAGAGCAAAAATAAAGTGGATTCAACATTTTATTATTTTATTTTAGAAATTCGAGTTCAAGTTTGAATGACATTCATATATAATATAGAAAAATTAGGGGAAGAGCATAAAAGTTTGGTTTAGTCTAGGACAAGAGTATTATACAAAATACTTAAATGAAATACTTTACTACGACTCGAACTATGTTTTGAAATCATTGTATTACTTATTATTTACTATTACTTTACTTGATTGATTCCAAACAAATCTTCCCTAATTGGATTTCAAATTAGTAACTTATATTGTTTTTCCTTCCTTTCTTCTTCGTTTAGGATCAAAAATAGATGAGTGTAGCAAATAAAAAAATCCAAAGGAGGTTCATGGCCAAGGGGAAAGATGTCCGAGTAACTGTTATTTTGGAATGTACCAGTTGTGTCCGAAACGGTGTTAATAAGTCAGCAACGGGTATTTCCAGATATATTACTCAAAAGAATCGGCGCAATACGCCCAATCGATTGGAATTGAGAAAATTCTGTCCTTATTGTTACAAACATACAATTCATGGGGAGATAAAAAAATAGATCGAATCGAATACTTGTGTGTCACCCTTCCAAGATACAAGGTAGGGGAAAAATGACATTATATATAATAAAATATTTAATAAATACATTTAATAAACAAAGCAAATCCTATTTGAATTCATTTTCGATGTGACCATAATAGGGTTTTCGCGATAAGAGCTAAACTAAACAAACCATGGATAAATCCAAGAGACCCTTTCTTAAATCCAAGCGATCTTTTCGTAGGCGTTTACCCCCGATCCAATCGGGGGATCGAATTGATTATAGAAACATGAGTTTAATTAGTCGATTTATTAGTGAACAAGGAAAAATACTATCTAGACGAGTGAATAGATTGACCTTGAAACAACAACGATTAATTACTATTGCTATAAAACAAGCCCGTATTTTATCTTTGTTACCTTTTCTTAATAATGAGAAACAATTTGAAAAAAGTGAGTCGACCACTACAACTGCAGGTCTTAGAACTAGAATTAAATAAGCTTATTCTTTCTTCAATTGAATTCCAATTCCAATCTAAACCCAAGCGCATTTTGTTCAAAAACCCGAAAATTCAGATTTTGGTATCGTGTCATAAGAATAAGAAAAACTCGGGGAAAGCAAAGAAATCTTTTTTTCTTGAACGTGGTTATTTATGTTGACTACTTTAATCATAATAATTTTTTCTCATAGTCATTTTTACTCTATCCTCCCGGAGAATAAACTCCGGGGAACTCGATTCTAGTGGATTTCTTAGAATCGACTTATTTTATGATCTCGTTGGAAATCATATAAAGACTTTTTTTATTTAATATAGCTATTTGTGCAAGTATTTTGCGATTAAGAAGCACTCGGCTCTTGTACAAATCATGTATTAATTTACTATAACTATAGGATACCCCCCTTTCGCGAATTACTGCGTTTATACGAGTGATCCACAAACGACGAAAAGTTATCTTTTGTCTATCTCTATCCCGATGAGCCGAAACTAAAGCTTTTATTTTCTGTTGAGTAATCGTTCGAGTAAGTCTTGAATGAGCCCCTCGAAAACTTGAGGCAAATAAACGCATTTTTGTTCGACGTCTCCGAGCTATATATCCCCGTTTAATTCTGGTCATTGAATAAATGAAACTTTGACGAATAGAATAACTAATGGATTTACTTTCTTTCAGTTTTTCTATTCCCCTTCCTCAGTCTATTAATAACAAAACGGATTTTTCCAATGTATAAAATAAAAATTCCAATGGCTTTAGCTACTATAACCTTCCCGACCACAATTTTTTTACCTCGAAAAATAAATTGTATTCGACTAGGTATCAAAAACATAAGAAATAAAAAACTAGTAAATGGATAAAGAAATGGTGGGTTTCATCGTTTCTATGGTTAATTCGTAAACGATGAGGTCTTCTCTATACACCGGAGCCTATATAATTATAATTTATTTAATTAACCTTATTAGTAACTTGTACAGTCCACACTCGTTGGCTCGACCCATAAATTAGCCAGTAATAGGTCTTTCACAAGGAGATCTACCTATACAGTAACGGTATTTAATTATGAAAGTTAGCTCGGTAGCTGGCCCTCTTAGTCCGTTCTTGCAAGAATGGAAGTCAAATCTTTCTTTTTTTTTTGTCCCCGCTTAATGGATAACCATTTAATACCAATGGGGCCTTTTTTTTTCATCTTAAATTAAATTGAGGTAATTGGATTTACACCAATGAAAACCATAAATTTCATACACAATAGAAGGATAGATTTTATTATTTTTAGATAGTGAATGGAATGGAGTTCTTCCATTTTATCCTATTAATCGGTACTGATCATTAATACTGGAAAAAAAAAATTTCTTTGTGCCCCAGTCCATGATCTGAACGAGTCGCACATACACCCTAGTACATGTTCCTCGACGCTGAGGGCATCCCCGAAGAGCGGGGGATTTCGTGACATTTCTGATTGGCTGTCTTGTATTTCTAATAAGTTGTTTAATCGTTGGCATGTTGAATGATATACATAATGAGCTGGTTTAGATCGATCCTAACCGGATGATTATGAATTAGTTTTATTTTATTTTAAAAAATTAATAAAATATTGAACTCGGCAAGAAGATAAAAAAAGAAATCGCCGATTTGCGCTAAATCCATCCTATTTTCTATTTTCATTCAACTGCTACAAGATCAACAATTCCATAAGCTTGCGCTTCGGTTGCTGACATAAAAACATCTCTTTCCATGTCTTCGGATACAACCCATAGGGGTTTGCCCGTTCTTTGTACATAAACCCTTGTGAGGGTTTCACGCAGTTTTAGCAGTTCTTCCGCTTCCAAGATAGCTTCTCCCGTTTGTGCTTCATAAAAAGCACTAGCGGGTTGATGAATCATTACCCTGATGATATAACATAATAAAGTTTCTTCTATCTATACCATGGAGTGAACAAAAAATAAATAAAGATAAAAAAATACTTAATAAAAAAAAATAGAATAACCGTACGGGCAGTTTTTATGTATTGCATACGGCTCTACAATAAAATGGATCTTTACCCTCCATTCCATCGCAGAAAGAGACAAATTAGGATCTATGAGACTCATATTGGTAAATGATCAAATTACCACCCTTCTTTTTGGAGGAGTTAAAAAATACTATGATGGTTCCGTTGCTTTATATATTTCTTATTTTTTTTTTGGTATTTATTTGTCTGTGATTCAGCAATCCCAAAGTTTCTTTTTGATCCGATCAAATAAAAAAAGTAAATAAAAAAATATTTGATTTATACAATAAATATAAATATTGTTAAGAGATCTATGGTATGAAAAAAAGTTTGTGACGCTGAACAGGATTCCCGATGGATAAGATAAAATCAGAAATACCCTTTATTTCATACTACTCTCTCGATATAGAATCTAATTTTTTGAAAAAAGAATAAAAATTTTCTCTTATCGAATTCGAAATGCCATGCTATTTTTACTTAATATTCCTATTTCATATGGCGAAGGCATAGTCTTTTGTTTCTCTCAAAAAAACCGCATTGGCGCCAAGCGTGAGGGAATGCTAGACGTTTGGTAATTTCCCCTCCAACCAGGATAAAAGATCCCATTGAAGCAGCCAATCCCATGCATATTGTATGTACATCTGGTCGCACAAATTGCAGAGTATCATAAATAGCTACTCCAGGTATTACCCATCCGCCAGGAGAGTTTATAAACAAATACAGATCTTTGGTATCATCCTCAATACTGAGATATACCATAAGACCAATAAGTTGATTCGAGATCTCGCTATCAACTGCTTGGCCTAAAAAAAGTAATCTCTCTCGATAAAGTCGGTTGATTCGGGTAAAGTTGTATCCCTTAGGAACCGTACATGCACTTTTTTCTGCATACGGTTCAAAAAAAATTTCCGAAAAAATCAATGTGTAGATTCTAGCCTCCTTTCGTTTTTTCATATCATACATAGCATAGTAAGCTCTTTCTAACTTTTAACGGAAGGGCTTTTTCTTCGATTTTTCAATAAAGATTCTTTTGACCCTTTTTCTTATCTTAGAATATAAAAAAAGAATTTCAAACTTATCGAATTACCTTCTCATTGATGTATTTTTTCATTGAGATCCAAATCACGATGTCATTGTCTTGTTCCTGAATGGGTCTCTTAAATCTTTTTAGGTTTATGTTCTACTCCGGGTAAAGATCCGCCCTATTTTGATTTGCACATATAGGATAAATGCTTCTCTTACCACTTCTTTATTGCTATGACTTCTTATTAATTATTAATTTTATGCCTTCTGCCAAACCAAATATTTGATGGAATTCATCCATATTACTCGATTGCGTAACGATTTGAGATTCGTTTTCTTTATAAATAGGAATCGAATCATTTATGATATAAGTGGTAATCATATATAATTACCAATTGGATTGTTTTTTAAACGGAGCCTGGATACTTAATTTGATTAGTCCAACGAAGATAACCATAAATTATTCTAATTGATAATAATATAAATTACCTCCAAAAAAAGGGGGGGATTGGGTTGCATTGCACTTCACTCTCCTAATTTTGACTTCGCGCTTCCAATTTTTGATGATTCAATTAATATGTTTTTTGGGCGAAATAGAGGATATCTCGATCGGGGGAGAAAACGGGGAAATCCCATATGACCCAATATATCTGACAAGTCGCACTATACGTCAATCCAAGATGCATCTTCCTCTCCAGGACTCCGAAAAGGTACT